AATTTTATAAAAGAAAATATCATTCAGGAACACTGCTTTAATAAATTATAATTTATTATATAATAATAGTTCCTGTTCTATATATTTTTATTTAAAAAGAGTGTTAGTTTGTAATATTTTATTATTAATTCCACTATTAATCCAGGGATGGGGATGCCTGGCTGTATGTGAGGGGGGAATGATACTATGTTAATAATTATTTATATCTATGTGAGAGATAAGAGTATATACACTTACGGTACATGAAACCAACAACTTGCTATCTATAGGTAAATATTTATGTTATTCAGAGTATGTGATAATAATGGTATATATATATAGAAGGGTAGAGTAATAGATCAATATATCTTTATTAGATATTAACAATTATATTATATGTACGTATAATCTTGATACAATTATATGTAGTGTACATATTAGTTTAATAATTATTTATATGAATGAAATATATTTTATATATATTAGGATTGTATTTAACTTATTGTTTTTGTAAAGATGAATAATTTTCTAAGAAAAGAAAATTCGAAAGTATATAAATAATTATGAAAAAGTATTTATTTATGTGATTTACAATAATTTGTATATAATTCCGATAGGGTATATCTATATGTAATTTATCAAATATAAAATATTTATTAAGCGTGTCCACCCCCGGGAGGGGGTTCTAGATATTGTTCCTAATTTTAAATTTTTTATTTATAAAGTTTGATACTTGCTTTATGTATTATTTAAAAATAATTTTACATGTAAGTTATTGCGTGTTTATTTTATCCTAAATGGATTTAATATTATTTTCAGTATTTAATTTTAATTATATTAAAGAAATTTATATTTAGTTAATTTTTATAGTTTTGACAAATCTTGTGCCAGCAGTCGCGGTTATACAATAAGTGCAAATAATATTTATTGGTTTATATTTATTATATTTTTTTTAATTTAAAACTAATTTTATTAGGTGAAATTTTAATTTTATTTTAAATTTTGGTTTAATATAATATATGAAAATTAAAATTAAAACTAGGATTAGATACCCTATTATTTTGATTGTAAATTTATAACCTTAGTATTAATAGTTATGTTCTTAAAATTAAAAGTATTTGGCGGTAATTTAATCTTTCCAGAGGAACCTGTCTTTTAATTGATAATCCACGTTAAATTCTACTTTGATTAAAGCTTGTATACCTCTGTCATTGAATGTCTTATTAGGGTATTTTCTAAAATTTTTATAGAATTTAATGTTAGGTCAAGGTGCAGCTATATTAAAGTATTGATGGGTTACATTAATTTTATTTGTGGATTTTTTATGTAAATACTTATTTAAATTGGATTTGGAAGTAATTTTTATTATAATATAATTTTGATTTTGGCTCTAAGTTATGTACATATCGCCCGTCGCTCTCATTATTAAGGTGAGATAAGTCGTAACAAAGTAGGCCTACTGGAAGGTGGGCCTGGTAATAACAAATTATAACTTTTAGTAAGTATTATTATTTACATTAATAATTTAATTGTGCGAATCAATTTAATTTGATAAATTATTAAATTATTATTTTAATTATTTTAATTATTTTATAAAAAATAATTTTTTATTCTAGTAAATTTTATTGAAAAAATTAATTTATTTATAATTTATTCTACTGTGAAGGTTATTTTTAAATTTGAAAAAAGTACTTTTTATTTAAGGTACCTTTTGTATCAGGGTTGATTAATTTTTATTATTTATATAATTTTCCCGAAACTAAAAGATTTAAATTATTATGATATTTAATGTTTCAAAATTATTATAAATAATAATTTGGGTGTGAAATACAATTCATTTTTAGTATATCTGGTTATTTAATAGATAAATTTAATTTAGGAGTGTGTTATTTAATTGTTGATTTTATTATAATTATTTACACATTTTAATATTATTGGGGATAAGCTCGGTTTTATTTCTAAAAATATTGTTTTATAAAAATTCATGTAGGATTAATAATATCCATCATTTATTTCGTTATAGTTAATTTTTTAATTAATTTTATTTTGTTATTTTTAGAATCTTATTATATTGATTGTTTTAATTTTTTAAACAATTTAATAATGATTAAATTAGTATTTATTTTATTTAAAGTATAGTAATTCGGCAAATATTATTCTCGCCTGTTTAACAAAAACATGTCCTTTTGATTTTAATATAAGGTCGGGCCTGCCCAATGATTTTATTTAATGGCCGCAGTATCCTAACTGTGCAAAGGTAGCATAATCATTTGTCTTTTAATTAAAGGCTGGAATGAATGGTTGGACGAAGGATTAACTTTTTTTATTTAAATTTTATGAATTTAATTTTTTGGTTAAAAAGCTAAAATTTTTTTGTTAGACGAGAAGACCCTATAGAATTTTAATATTTATATTTATTTAGTTATTTTGATTTTGATAAAATTAGTTATTTATAATTATTTTTGTTGGGGTGACAATGAAAATTAAATAACTTTCATTATTTTTTATTCATTAATTTATGTATATTTTGATCCTATATTATGGATTGTAAGATTAAATTACCTTAGGGATAACAGCGTAATTCTTTCGGAGAGTTCTTATCGATGAATGGAGTTTGCGACCTCGATGTTGGATTAAAGTAAGTATTAGGTGTAGAAGCTTAATTACTGAGTCTGTTCGACTTTTAAATCTTTACATGATCTGAGTTCAGACCGGCGTGAGCCAGGTTGGTTTCTATCTACAATTATAAATTTATATTTTAGTACGAAAGGACCAGATATTTATAATATTTATTATTTATTTTTGATTATTATTAGCTATTTTGGCAGAATAGTGCGATAAATTTAGAATTTATAAATGTAATTTATGTTACAAATAGTAATTTTTTTAATTATATATTTAATTACGATTATTTGTATTTTAGTGGCTGTGGCTTTTGTTACATTACTTGAACGTAAAATTTTAGGTTATATTCAAATTCGAAAGGGTCCTAATAAAGTAGGTTTTATTGGTTTATTACAGCCTTTCTCTGATGGATTAAAATTGTTTTTTAAGGAACAAACTTATCCATATATATCTAATTTTTTTATTTATTATATGTCACCTATTTTTATATTAATTTTGTCATTTTCTCTTTGATTACTTTTACCTTATGTTGTTAATGTTTATAGATTTAATTTTGGTATTTTATTTTTTTTATGTTGTACTGGTATAGGTGTTTATGGAATTATATTATTTGGATGATCTTCTAATTCAAAGTATGCACTTTTGGGTAGTTTACGTGCTATAGCCCAGACTATTTCTTATGAAGTTAGAATATCTATATTGATATTATGTTTTGTAATTTTTATTTTTAGATATAATTTTGTTGACTTTATAATTTATCAGTCAGGTGTTTGATTTATTTTTTTTTCTTTTCCTTTATTTGTTTGTTGGTTATCTTCATGTTTAGCTGAAACTAATCGTGCACCCTTTGATTTTGCTGAGGGTGAAAGAGAATTGGTTAGAGGATTTAATGTTGAATATAGCAGAGGTGGGTTTGCTTTTATTTTTATTTCTGAATATATAAATATTATTTTTATAAGATTATTATCTGTTATTATTTTTTTTGGTTGTGATTTAAATTCTTTATTTTTTTATTTTAAAGTAACTTTAATTATTTTTTGATTTATTTGAGTTCGAGGTACATTACCTCGTTTTCGTTATGATAAGTTAATATATTTAAGTTGAAAAGTATTTTTGCCTGTATCTTTAAATTATTTTATATTCTTTTCTTTAATTTTAAGTTTTATAATGATAAACCTATAGTTCATTGTTTTAAGTGGGAAGTTAATAATGGAATTTAACCATTATTATATACTTTCAAAGTATACACTTATCTAAAGTTTATTAACTATTTATTTATTTTATCTCATAATATAAAAATTAATGGGTTAATAATAAAATATCTAAAGTATATAATTGTTAATAATTGCCCTATTCTAATAAATGGCTCTTCTGCTGGTCGTGCCCCAATTCATGTTAATAAAATTATAATGGTAATGAATATTCAAAATATAATTTTATTAATAGGATAAAATCTTATACTTTGAAATTTTATTTTATTAGTAAATGGTAAAATTATAATGATAATAATTGATGAAATTATTGCTACTACACCTCCTAATTTATTAGGAATAGATCGTAGAATTGCATAAGCAAATAGGAAATATCATTCTGGTTGAATATGTACAGGAGTAACTAAAGGATTTGCAGGAATAAAATTTTCTGGATCTCCTAATAGCCGTGGTTCTAATAATACAAGTAAAATGAATAGAGTTAATGTAAATATTATTCCTATTAAATCCTTAATTGAAAAGTATGGGTGAAAAGGAATTTTATCATAATTAGAATTTAATCCTAAAGGGTTGTTTCTTCCTGTTTGGTGTAGAAATAATAAATGAATTATTACTATAGCTGCAATAATGAATGGTAATAAGAAATGTAAAGTAAAAAATCGTGTTAATGTGGCATTATCTACACTGAATCCTCCTCATAATCATTTTACAATATCATTACCTAAATATGGTACTGCTGATAGTAAGTTAGTAATTACTGTAGCCCCTCATAAAGATATTTGTCCTCATGGTAATACATATCCTAGGAATGCAGTTCCTATTACTATAAGTAAAAGTACTACTCCTACATTTCATGTTATTATTAATTTATATGATCCATAATATATTCCTCGCCCTACATGTAAATATAAACATATGAAAAATAATGATGCTCCATTTGCGTGTGTGTTTCGGATTAATCATCCATTATTTACATCCCGGCAAATATGTACAACTCTATTAAAAGCTAGTTCAACATTAGCTGTATAGTGCATGGCTAGAAAAATACCTGTAATGATTTGAATTATTAAACATATACCTAAAAGTGATCCAAAGTTTCACCATAATGAAATATTTGATGGAGATGGTAAGTCAATTAATGAATTATTTATAATTCTAATTAAGGGGTGAGTTTTTCGTAATGGTTTGTTCATTATTTTTTATTGATTCGTAAAGGTCCTTCTGAAATGTTTACAATTAATGATACTGTAATTATAGTTAAAAATAGGAATATAACTATTATTATAGTAATAAATTTGAATTTTATATTAAATAGAGTATTTAAGGAGATTAATTCAGGGGTAATAATATTTATTTTTATTATTTCAATGTCTGAATTTATAAGTATATATTCTGCTAAAAGTCTTAATATAATTACTCTTAAAGTAATGAAGATTAATTTAATAGATGAAAAGAACTTTTCATTTGATGCCACTCTAGCTATATAAATAAATAGAACTAGTATTCCTCTTAATATAGTAATTACAATAATATATGAAAATCAGAATGATCCTAGAATTATTCCTCTAATTATTGCAATAATTAGTGTTTGAATAATAATTGTAATTCCTATACTAATAGGGTGATTTAATCATATGAAAATAAAGGCTACTAATGTTAATATTATTAATAATAGTGTTATATCAGTAAATAGTTTATTAAAAATATTAATTTTGGAGATTAATGAAGAATTACTATTCTTTACTGAAGTTTTAAAGGTTAATCCTATCTATGATTTACAAGATCATTATTTTATTTAAACTATTAAAACTTATTTCTTATATTTTTATATCAATTATTTTTATATTTTTTAGAGGTGTAGTTGTGTTTGCTTCTACCCGTAAACATTTACTATTAACTTTATTTAGTTTGGAATACTTAGTTTTAGTTTTATTTCTTTCTTTATTTATTTTTTTAACATATTTTGGTTATGAATTATATTTCATTTTAATTTTTTTAGTTTTTACGGTTTGTGAAGGTGCTTTGGGTTTGGGAGTTTTGGTTAGTATGGTTCGTAGACATGGTAATGATTTACTTTCTAGATTATCAACTTTAACATGATAAAAATATTATTTGTTTTATTTTTTATAATCCCTATATGTTCTTCTTGATGACTTTATTCAATTGTTTTGTGTATTTTGACTTTTTATTTATTAACTTTTAATTTGACTAATTTTATGTCTTTTTTAAGTTATGGGTTTGGTATAGATATTGTTTCTTTTTGTATAGTTTTATTAACATTCTGAATTGTTTTTTTAATAATTATGGCTAGAGGCGCTTTAAAGTTTAATGATAATTATAAAATTGAATTTTTACTTGTTTTGTTATTTTTACTTTTAACTTTATATTTAACATTTTTGACTAGAAATTTATTTCTTTTTTATTTGTTTTTTGAATCTAGAATAGTTTTTACTTTATTATTGATTTTTGGTTGAGGGTATCAACCAGAACGTTTTACTGCTGGTTTATATTTATTATTTTATACTTTATTTGCTTCTTTTCCTTTATTATTATGTATTTTTTATATTTTTAATAATTGTTATACTTTATTTTATTTTATAATTGATTTAAATTTTAATACTTTTATTTATTTATCTTTGGTTTTAGCCTTTTTGGTTAAGATACCTATAGTATTTTTCCATTTTTGATTACCAAAGGCTCATGTTGAAGCCCCTGTTTCGGGTTCTATAATTTTGGCAGGTGTTCTTCTTAAGTTAGGGGGTTATGGTTTATTTCGTGTTTTTTATTTTATAAATTATTTACAATTTAATTATTTTTGAATTATTTTGAGTTTATTTGGTGGTTTTATGGTTGGATTTTTATGTTTAAATCAGGTTGATATAAAGTCAATAATTGCTTATTCATCTGTAGCTCATATAGGATTAGTTATTTGTGGGATTATGACTAATAATTATTACGGTTTTTTAGGATCATTAGTTTTAATGATTAGTCATGGTTTATGTTCTTCTGGAATATTTGCTTTGGCTAATATTCTTTATGAACGTTCTCATAGTCGTAGTTTATTAATTAATAAGGGATTCATAACTTTTATACCTTCAATGTCCATGTTTTGATTTTTATTTAGAATTAATAATATGGCTAGTCCTCCTTCTTTAAATTTATTAGGTGAAATTGTTCTTATTAATAGAATTATTAGATGAAGAACTTTATCTTTTATTTTTTTAGCATTTTCTTCTTTTTTAAGTTGTTGTTATAGAATTTATTTATATTCAATTACTCAGCATGGTTTTATATTTGGTGGTTTATATAATAATTTTTCTGGTAGAATCCGTGAATATATAATATTATTTTTTCATTGATTACCTTTAAATTTATTATTTTTAAAGGTTGATATTTTTACTATTTGATTGTAGGTCTAAATAGTTTATTTAGAACAGTAATTTGTGGTGTTACAAGTGTAAATTTTTACTTTAGATCATTAATTTTTTAAGTAAATATATTTTTTGATTTTTTAATATTTTAATTTTAGGATTTACTTTTTTTGTTACAGGATTATATTTTATTTCTTATGACTATTTAATTTTTATAGATTGGGAAATTATTAGTTTAAATAGATGTTCTTTTACTATAACTTTATTATTTGATTGAATGTCATTATTATTTATAGGTGGTGTAATATTTATTTCTTCTATAGTAATTTATTATAGTCATGATTATATGAGTGATGATGTTAATAAGGTTCGTTTTCTAATTTTGGTCTTATTATTTATTCTTTCTATAATATTTATAATTGTCAGTCCTAATTTAATTAGAATTTTGTTGGGTTGGGATGGTTTAGGATTAGTATCTTATTGTTTGGTTATTTATTTTCAGAATTGTAAGTCTTATAATGCAGGTATATTAACAATTCTAACTAATCGTATTGGTGATGTGGCTATTCTTTTAGGGATTGCTTGGATATTTAATATAGGTGGGTGACACTTTTTTTTTAGAAATTTTTATGTTTATGATTGAAATTTTATTTTGATAATTTTGGTTATTACAGCTGCTTTTACTAAAAGAGCCCAAATTCCTTTTTCTTCTTGGTTACCTGCAGCTATGGCTGCCCCTACTCCAGTTTCTGCCTTAGTCCATTCATCTACTTTGGTTACTGCTGGGGTTTATTTATTAATTCGTTTTAGTCCTTTATTATATAATTTTGACATGTCTTTACCTCTTATAATTAGTGTATTAACTATATTTATGTCGGGATTAGGGGCTAATTTTGAATATGATTTGAAAAAGATTATGGCTTTATCTACTTTAAGACAATTGGGTTTAATAATAAGAATTTTATTTATAGGTTATTCTACTGTAGCTTTTTTTCATTTATTAACTCATGCTTTTTTTAAGGCTTTATTATTTTTGTGTGCTGGTTTAATTATTCATTGTATAAATGATTCTCAAGATATTCGTCATATAGGAGGTTTAGTTAATCATCTTCCTTACACTAGTGTATGTTTTTCTATCTCTAATATATCTTTATGTGGATTACCTTTTTTATCAGGGTTTTATAGAAAGGATTTAGTTTTAGAATTATTATCTTTTACATATTTTAATTTATTTATTTATATTGTTTTTTTTATTTCTGTTGGTTTAACTGTATCTTATAGAATACGTTTAATTTATTATTGTATAGGTGAATATAATGGTTTAATAAGATATAATTCTTTTTATGAAAGTAAATTTATAATATTCTCAATGATTTTTTTAGTTTTTATAGGAATTATAGGAGGTAGAATGTTGAGTTGAATTTTATTTTCTTTTCCTAATATGTTAATATTTCCTTTAGAATGTAAATTAATACCATTACTTTTTGTAATTTTAGGGGGGTGAATAGGATATGAAATGTCCTATATGTACTTAAGTGATAATTTATTTGGTTTAAATTTTAATTTATTAACTACTTTTTTTGGTAGAATATGATTTATGCCAAATTTTAGAACATACATGGTTTATTCTAAGGGACTTTCTTTAGCAGATAATTGTTCTGATTTTATAGATATAGGTTGGGGTGAATATATTATATCAGGCCTATTAACTAGATACTTTATTTATTTAAGAAAGTTTAATTCTTTTTATCAAAATAATAATATTAAATTATTTTTTTGTAGTTTTATTGTTCTTGTTTTTATTTTTATTATTATTTAAATCTAGGTAGCTTAATTAAAGCTTAATATTGAAGCTATTACGATAAGATTTTATCTTCCTAGATATATTTATAGAGTAAAAACTCATTTCTTCATTGAAAATGAAGTGTTTTAAGTTAAACTATATAAATAAGAGAAATACGGAATTTAACCGCATTGAAAGATAGTTAGCAGCTTCTTTCAGAATCTTCATTCTCTTTTAATTGGATTAAGTAAATCAATGATTTCATTAACAATGAAAAGCCTCTATTTTGGCTTCAATTAATTTAAGTAAGGAGATGATTCTCTAATTTTAGGTCGAAACTAAATGTAATTTTTACTTCATTACTTTTAATGAGGAAGGCTATAATTAGCTCCTTTTAATTGCAAATTAAATGTTATTTTTAACTACATCCCCTTATTCAGCTCATTCAAGTATTCCGTTTTTTCATTCATAATATAGTCCTAGAATTAAAATTGAAATAAATACTGTTATTGTAAATGCTCATGAGAATAGGTTTCTTGTTTTTAAAGTAATAATTATAGGTAAAATAATGGCAATTTCAATGTCAAAAATTAGGAATAAAACAGCAATTAGAAAAAATTGTAATGAAAAGGGTAATCGAGCCTTTGATGTTGGGTCAAATCCACATTCAAATGGTGATATTTTTTCTCGGTCTAGAATAGTTGATTTTGAAATAATGGTACATAAAATTATTAAGATAACTGAAATTGTTATTGCTAATATTACTGAAATTAAAATTTTTAATATTACTTTTTCTTTAACAAGATCTTTTGATTGGAAGTCAAATATATTAATTATACTAAAAAAGTATCTACCTCATCAGTAAAGTGAAATGTAAAGGAATAATCATACTACATCAACAAAATGTCAGTATCATGCTGCTGCTTCAAATCCGAAATGGTGATTTTTAGAAAAGTGGCATATTACATGTCGTATTAAACAAATTAATAGAAAAGTTGTTCCAATAATTACATGAATACCATGGAATCCTGTTGCTATAAAGAATCTTGACCCATATACTGAATCACTAATACAGAATCTGGCTTCGATATATTCATAAGCTTGGAGAATTGTGAAGTAAATACCTAAAATTACGGTAATTGTTAAGGCCTTAGTTGTTTGTGCATGTTTCCCATTCATTAATCTGTGATGGGCTCATGTTACTCTAATTCCTGAACATAAAAGGATTATTGTATTAAGTAATGGAATTTCTATAGGATTAAATGTTTTAATTCCTTGAGGTGGTCATATTATTCCTAATTCAACTGTAGGGGCTAATCTTCTATGGAAAAATCCTCAGAAAAAGGAAATAAAGAAGAAAACTTCTGAAATAATAAATAAAATTATTCCTAGTTTTAATCCTTCTGTAACTTTAATAGTATGTTTACCTTGGAATGTTCCTTCTCGTACAATATCTCGTCATCATTGAAATATAGTTAATAAAGTAATAATAACACCTAAATAAAATAAATATATTTCATTTTTATGAAATCATAGGACTATACCTGAGGTTAAAGTTATAGCTCCAATTGAGCCAGTTAAAGGCCATGGTCTATAATCTACTAAGTGGAATGGGTGATTTCTGTGTATTTTCATTATATAACTTCTCTAGAATATAATGTTCTTAATACGGAAAAAACATAAGCTTGAATTAATGATACTGCAGATTCAAATAATATTAATATGATTTGAACTGCTATAATAAATGGTAATATAATTCCTGCATTTGTTGAGTTATTACCTAATAATCTTATTAGTAAGTGGCCAGCAATTATGTTAGCTGTTAATCGTACAGCTAATGAACCTGGTCGGATTAAATTTCTAATAGTTTCAATTATAACTATAAAAGGTATTAATACAGCGGGTGTTCCTGCAGGAATTAAATGGGCAAATATGTGATTAGTATGATTAACTCAACCATAAATTATTAATGATAATCATAAGGGAAGGGCTATAGTTAATGTGAATGTTAAGTGTCTTGATCTTGTAAAAATATATGGTAATAATCCTATAATATTATTAATTAAAATAAATATAAATAATGAAATTATTATTAGTGTTATTCCCTTTGAGTTAGGTCCTATAAGTATTTTAAATTCTTCATTTAATTTACTTGTAAATATATTGATTAGAATATTTATACGTCCTGGTAATATTCAGAATATTGTAGGGACTAATAAAAAACATGTAATAGTTCTTAATCAATTTAATGATAAACTAATTGATGTGGCTGGGTCAAATGTAGAAAATAAGTTAGTTATCATTTTCAGTTTTGGTTACTAGTTTTAATTATTATTTGATTTTCTGATTTTTTAGGGGAAATTATTTTATTATAATAAATAATTGTGTTTATAATTAGGAAACATATAATAAATAATAAGAATAAAATTTCTCATCATAATGGTGATATTTGTGGAATCAAGAAACATTAAAATTAATTTTTTTAACTTGACAAGTTAATGTTTTAAATAAACTAGATTCTTTCATTAAGAATATACGTTACTATATTATAATTTGGTTTAAGAGACCAATGCTTAACTTTCAGCCACTTAATGAATTAGAATTAAGTCAATTAATAAAATTTGATGTTGGTACAGATTCAATTACAATAGGTATAAATCTATGATTTGCTCCACAAATTTCTGAACATTGTCCATAAAATAATCCTGGGCGATTAATTTTGAAACAACCTTGATTTAATCGGCCGGGTGTAGCATCAATTTTAACTCCTAGTGCAGGTATAGCTCATGAATGTAATACATCTGCTGCTGTTACTAAAATTCGAATTTGAGTATTTATAGGTAAAACAACTCGATTATCAACATCTAAAAGTCGAAATTCAAAGTTTTCTAGTTCATTTGTAGGTTTCATGTATGAATCAAATTCTACATTACTAAAATCCGAATATTCATATCTTCAGTATCATTGATGCCCAATAGTTTTTAATGTTAATAATGGGTTATTAACTTCATCAATTAAGTATAATAAATGTAATGAAGGTAAGGCAATGAAAATTAAAGTTACAGCAGGTATAAGTGTTCAAATAAATTCAATAGTTTGTCCTTCTAATAAGAATCGATTAATAAGAATATTGTTTATTGAATTTAATATAATATAAGCTACTAAAACAGTAATTATTAATAAAATTATTAAAGTGTGATCATGAAAAAAAATTAATTGTTCTATTAAAGGTGATGCAGCGTCTTGTAGATTTAAATTACCTCATGTTGCAATTTCTAGTAAGAAAATAAATTTCTATATATGAATCTTAAATTCATTGCACTATTCTGCCATACTAGAAAGAAGTTAAGATAGGTAATTCGGCATATGAATGTTCAGCTGGTGGTGTTTGTTGTAATCATTCAATTCTTGATGTTATATTATGTCTAAAAATAATAGTTCGTTTGGAGATAATTCTTTCTCAGATAATTATAATGAATATAAGAATACTAATTATAGACATTGTAGATCCAATTGATGAAACAATATTTCATGATGTATAACAGTCAGGATAATCAGAATATCGTCGAGGTATTCCTCTTAACCCTAAAAAATGTTGAGGGAAGAATGTTAAATTTACTCCTAAAAATATTGTAGCAAATTGAATTTTTAATCACTTAGTTTTTATTGTAAGTCCTGTAAATAAAGGATATCATTGAATAAATCTACCTATAATAGCAAATACTGCACCTATTGATAATACATAATGAAAATGTGCAACGACATAATAAGTATCATGCAAAATAATATCAATAGATGAATTAGCTAATACTACTCCTGTTAATCCACCAATTGTGAATAAGAAAACAAAACCTAAAGCTCATAATGTTGGGGGCGAATAATTTAAATTAACACCATGCAATGTTGCTAATCAACTAAAAATTTTAATACCTGTTGGTACTGCAATAATTATGGTAGCTGATGTGAAATAAGCTCGAGTGTCAACATCTATACCTACAGTAAATATATGATGTGCTCATACAATAAATCCTAATAAACCAATTGCTAACATAGCATAAATTATTCCTAATGCCCCAAATGCTTCGATTTTACCTCTTTCTTGTCTAATAATATGTGAAATTAAACCAAATCCAGGTAAAATTAAAATATAAACTTCAGGATGACCAAAGAATCAGAATAAGTGTTGGTAGAGAATAGGGTCTCCTCCTCCAGCTGGGTCAAAGAATGATGTATTAATATTACGGTCTGTTAATAGTATAGTAATAGCTCCAGCTAACACTGGAAGTGACAGTAGTAAAAGTAATGCTGTAATTCCTACTGATCAAGTGAATAGTGGGATTCGTTCTGGGGTTATTCCTGTACATCGCATATTAATAATGGTTGAAATAAAGTTAATAGCTCCTAGAATTGATGATGCTCCAGCTAAGTGAAGGGAAAAGATAGCTAGGTCTACGGATGCTCCTCTATGTGCTATATTTCTTGATAGTGGGGGGTACACGGTTCATCCTGTCCCTGCACCTCTATCTACGATTCTACTTTTTAATAATAGTATTAGTGATGGGGGGAGTAATCAGAAACTTATGTTATTAAGGCGGGGAAATGCTATGTCTGGGGCTCCAATTATTAATGGTACTAATCAATTACCAAATCCTCCAATTATAATAGGTATTACTATGAAGAAAATTATAATAAATGCGTGAGCTGTCACAATTACGTTATAAATTTGATCATCTCCAATAAATGATCCTGGTTTGCCTAATTCAATACGAATGATTCATCTTAATGCAGTTCCTACTATTCCCGATCAGATCCCAAACATGAAGTATAAGGTTCCAATATCTTTGTGATTAGTTGAAAATAGCCATTTATTCAAAACTAATAGAGTGTCTGAATAATTAAGGTTGTAAATTGTAAATTTATATATGGTTGTAAAACCCTCTATTAAGCTTTATAGTCAATTTATTATGATATCAGACTGCAATTCTGGGGTAGTGCTTTACTAAAGCTTACAATTAGCTTGTATTTTTAACTTTGAAGGCTAATAGTTTTATAACTTAAAGCTTTAGAAAAAGCTAAAAATTGTAGCTATAGGTAAAGATAAATTTATTATTAATATAATTATATTTTTCTTTTTTCTTTCATTTAATATCCATTTGTTTGTGTCTGTATTAATTATAATTATGGTTGTTATTATTCGTATATAATAAAATAAAGTTACTAATGAAAATATTATTATTAATATAATAGGAAAGTATAAATTTCTTGAAATTATAGTTTGAATCACTATCCATTTTGGTAAAAATCCTATGAAAGGGGGTATTCCTCCTATTCTTATTATTATAATAGTATAATTGATTTTATTAAATATTGTTGAATTATGTATTTGTATTTGGTTTAAATAAAAAATTGAGTTGTCATTAAATAAAACAGTAATTATAGTTGTTATTATTGAATAAATAATGAAATATCTTATTCATATTTTATGTTCATAATTTATACAAGCAACTATTCATCCAGAATGTCTAATTGATGAATAAGCTATAATTTTTCGTATTGATGTTTGATTTAATCCTCCAATAGCTCCTATTATTGTTCTTAGTACAATTGGCATTAAAATTATTGAATTAAATGATAAAAAGTTAGATATAACAATTATTGGCGCTGTCTTTTGTCATGTTATTAGTAATAAGCAATTTATTCAACTTATTTTTTCTATAATTTCTGGTACTCATATATGGAACGGGGATATTCCTATTTTGATTAGAATTCTAATTATTATTGTGGTAATTACTATATCTCTAATTATAATTGGGGATATTATAACTATTGGACATAATAGGATACTCATTAATAATATAATTGATCCTAATGTTTGTACCAGAAAATATATTATACAAGCTTCTGATCTAAAATTGTTTTTATATTTTGATATCATGGGGATAAATGACATTAGGTTTATTTCTATTCCTATTCATATTGATATTCAATTATTTGATCTAATTACAATTATAGTTCTTATTACTAATATAATTAAAAATAATATTTTACTTGTATTTTTAATGATTAAAAAGAAGAAGATTCTTACTTCTATGTTTAGGGTATGAACCTAATAGCTTATTTAGCTTATCTTTTTTATATTTTGGTGTATGAGGCACTAAGAATTTTGATTTCTGAGGGTTTAGTTTAATTCTATAAAATATAGTTGTACATTTTATACCAAACCTTATTTTATGGGAACAATTCTTCTTTAAACTATTATTTTTATTAATAATTTATATTTTTAATAAAGGTAGTTTAACTACATGTTTTATTCTATCAAAATAATCCTTTTTTCTATCAGGCACTTTATT